ACGCGCCTATGTTAAATAACGAATGTAATATACCACATACATTGTGTATTTATTACATGGTTATGTATAATATTGCATGTATGTATTTACCCATAAAATATATTAGTTATGAGTAGTACATTATATGTATTATCAACATAAGTGGTTTTAACCCCTCATACATCAGCACAAATCCAAGGTTTACATAAACCAAAATAGGGACATAACCATATTTGTGACTTTGACCCGGATTAATTGTTATAACAACATAACTTCAGCTAACACGAGCTCTGTCTCTATCCACCAACTCTAATCATCGGTATTACTTAATGTAGTAAGAACCGACCAACGATTTATCGACGCGCATACTATTAATGATGATCACGGACAAATATCGAGAGTCGCATATAGTGAACTATTTCTTGCATTTGGCTCCTATTTCAAGTACAATCCTTAAGAAACCACTCACTGAAAGCCGAATGCAATGCATCTGGTTGATGCGGTTAACCTTATTGCCCGTTACCCACCAAGCCGGGCGTTCTCTTATATGCATAGGGTTCTCTTTTTTTTTTTTCCTTTCAGCTTGCATCTCACAGTGTAAGCTAAGAAGAACTAATAAGGTCGAACTAAACTTTGAAGCAGAGTAATAATGTTGAATGTTGTAAAGATATTATATAAAGAATCGCATATATGGATATCAAGTGCATAAGGTTAATTCTTTCCTCACAATACACTATTGGAATCCCCCGGCTTCTACGCGACAAACCCCCCTACCCCCCTACGCTGTACGATCCTTGTTTTCCTGTCAAACCCCTAAACCAGGAAGTTTCGATTAGCGCTATATCTTTAAATTATATATTAATGAATCTTTATTGCACTTTAGAGCAATTTGGCACCGACAATGCTATAATATGGGCCATATTTATAATTAAAGTATATATTAATGATTTTAATTCATTACAATTTTATATTATTATACTGTAATAACGGCATCCTATATTAAAATATACACTATATAAGCATCGCTGGCGTAGCTTAACTAAAGCATAACACTGAAGCTGTTAAGATGGACCCTAGAAAGTCCCACGGGCACAAAGGCTTGGTCCTGACTTTACTATCAGCTTTAACTGAACTTACACATGCAAGTCTCCGCATTCCTGTGAGGATGCCCTTAATCCCCTGCCCGGGGACGAGGAGCCGGCATCAGGCACGCCTCGGCAGCCCAAGACGCCTTGCTAAGCCACACCCCCAAGGAAACTCAGCAGTGATAGATATTAAGCCATAAGCGAAAGCTTGACTTAGTTAAGGTTAAGAGGGCCGGTAAAACTCGTGCCAGCCACCGCGGTTATACGAGAGGCCCGAGTTGATAATTACCGGCGTAAAGAGTGGTTATGGAATAATACTTAATAAAGCCGAACACCCCTTCAGCTGTCATACGCACCTGGGGGCACGAAGCTCCACTGCGAAAGCAGCTTTAATACCCCTGAACCCACGACAGCTATGAAACAAACTGGGATTAGATACCCCACTATGCCTAGCCGTAAACTTTGATGAAAATATACAACTGACATCCGCCAGGGAACTACAAGCGCCAGCTTAAAACCCAAAGGACTTGGCGGTGCCTCAGACCCACCTAGAGGAGCCTGTTCTAGAACCGATAACCCCCGTTCAACCTCACCACCTCTTGTTTTCCCCGCCTATATACCACCGTCGTCAGCTTACCCTGTGAAGGTCATATAGTAAGCAAAATGGGTATAACCCAAAACGTCAGGTCGAGGTGTAGCGCATGGGGTGGGAAGAAATGGGCTACATTCTCTAAAATAGAGCATTACGAACCACGCTGTGAAACCAGCGTCCGAAGGTGGATTTAGCAGTAAACAGAAAGCAGAGAGTTCTCTTGAAACTGGCTCTGAGGCGCGCACACACCGCCCGTCACTCTCCCCAAGTTCAATATTCCCTTCTAACTAAGAAGTTAACCGAACAAAGGGGAGGCAAGTCGTAACATGGTAAGTGTACCGGAAGGTGCGCTTGGAATAACCAGAGTGTAGCTAAGATAGAAAAGCACCTCCCTTACACCGAGAAGACATCCGTGCAAATCGGGTCACCCTGAGCTGACTAGCTAGCCAACACAATTGGTCTAACACCACAACATATATACCCCAACAAAACTTAGAATTAAGTCAACAAACCATTTTTCCCCCTTAGTATGGGCGACAGAAAAGGGAACATTGAGCAACAGAGAAAGTACCGCAAGGGAAAGCTGAAAGAGAACTGAAACAACCCATTTAAGCCTAGAAAAGCAGAGATTAAATCTCGTACCTTTTGCATCATGATTTAGCCAGCAAACCCGAGCAAAGAGAACTTTAGTTCTGGCCCCCGAAACTAGACGAGCTACTCCGGGACAGCCTATTATAGGGCCAACCCGTCTCTGTGGCAAAAGAGTGGGACGAGCCCCGAGTAGAGGTGATAAACCTATCGAGCCTAGTTATAGCTGGTTGCTTAGGAAATGAATAGAAGTTCAGCCCCCTGGCTTTCTTAAGACATAAAGGTAAAACTAACCTAGTCCCAGAGAAACCAAGGGAGTTAGTCAAAGGAGGTACAGCTCCTTTGAACAAGGACACAACCTTAACAGGCGGCTAAGGATCATAATTACTAAGGTAACCTGTTACAGTGGGCCTAAGAGCAGCCACCTGCATAGAAAGCGTTAAAGCTCAGACAGATATAAACCTCTTATTTTGATAAGAAATCCTACCCCCTAACCGTACTAAGCCATTCCATGCCCCCATGGAAGAGATTATGCTAGAATGAGTAATAAGAGGGAATAACCCTCTCCCAGCACATGTGTAAGTCGGACCGGACTCCCCACCGACAAATAACGAACCCAAATCAAGAGGGTAATGCAGGCCAGAAAGAACACCAAGAAGAGCCTTCACCAATAAATCGTTAACCCCACACAGGAGTGCAAGCAGGGAAAGACCCAAAGGAAGAGAAGGAACTCGGCAAACACAAGCCTCGCCTGTTTACCAAAAACATCGCCTCTTGCAAATCAAAATATAAGAGGTCCCGCCTGCCCTGTGACTATGGGTTTAACGGCCGCGGTATTTTGACCGTGCGAAGGTAGCGCAATCACTTGTCTTTTAAATGAAGACCTGTATGAATGGCATCACGAGGGCTTAGCTGTCTCCTCTTCCAAGTCAATGAAATTGATCTGCCCGTGCAGAAGCGGACATAACTACATAAGACGAGAAGACCCTATGGAGCTTTAGACACCCGGCAGATCACGTCAAGTAACCTTGTTCTACCAAGTAAAAACGCAGTGACCCCTAGCCTATATGTCTTTGGTTGGGGCGACCGCGGGGGAAAACAAAGCCCCCATGTGGACTGGGGGCACTGCCCCCACAGCCAAGAGCTACTGCTCTAAGCACCAGAATTTCTGACCAAAAATGATCCGGCGAACGCCGATCAACGGACCGAGTTACCCTAGGGATAACAGCGCAATCCTCTCCCAGAGTCCCTATCGACGAGGGGGTTTACGACCTCGATGTTGGATCAGGACATCCTAATGGTGCAGCCGCTATTAAGGGTTCGTTTGTTCAACGATTAAAGTCCTACGTGATCTGAGTTCAGACCGGAGTAATCCAGGTCAGTTTCTATCTATGAAGTGATCTTTCCTAGTACGAAAGGACCGGAAAGAAGGGGCCCATGCTTAAGGCACGCCCCACCCCTACCTGATGAAGGCAACTAAAACAGACAAGGGGGCACATCAAAGTGTGCCTGAGAGAACGGCGCGCTAAGGTGGCAGAGCCCGGTAATTGCGAAAGGCCTAAGCCCTTTTTCTCAGAGGTTCAAACCCTCTCCTTAGCTATGATCACGACCCTAATTACTCACGTTCTTAACCCCCTTGCCTACATCGTCCCCGTTCTTCTAGCAGTCGCTTTTCTTACCCTTCTTGAACGAAAAGTTTTAGGATACATGCAACTGCGAAAAGGACCCAATATTGTTGGCCCCTATGGGTTACTTCAACCAATCGCGGACGGCCTAAAGCTCTTCATTAAAGAACCAGTTCGACCCTCCACCTCTTCCCCCTTCCTTTTCCTCGCTACACCAATACTAGCCCTAACACTTGCACTTACCCTGTGAGCCCCAATGCCTATCCCTTACCCTGTCACAGACTTAAATCTGGGTGTACTATTTGTACTTGCACTATCTAGCCTTGCCGTTTATTCTATTTTAGGCTCCGGATGGGCATCAAATTCAAAATATGCCTTAATCGGTGCTTTACGCGCTGTGGCACAAACCATCTCCTACGAGGTCAGTTTAGGCTTAATTCTGCTTAGCGTAATTATTTTCACGGGTGGTTTTACACTCCAAACCTTTAATATTGCCCAAGAAAGCATCTGATTAATTGTACCGGCCTGACCCCTTGCCGCTATATGGTATATCTCAACCCTTGCCGAAACAAACCGTGCCCCCTTTGACCTTACAGAAGGAGAATCTGAACTAGTCTCCGGGTTCAATGTAGAATATGCTGGAGGACCCTTCGCCCTCTTTTTCCTGGCTGAGTACGCTAACATCCTTCTCATAAACACACTCTCAGCCATCCTATTTTTAGGGGCAACTCACATCCCAGCCTTACCCGAACTAACGGCCGTAAACTTAATAACCAAAGCGGCCCTACTGTCCGTAGTATTTTTATGAGTGCGGGCTTCCTATCCTCGATTCCGATATGACCAACTCATACACTTAGTTTGAAAAAGCTTCCTCCCTATAACCCTGGCCCTGGTTCTATGACACCTTGCACTTCCTATTGCACTCGCAGGTCTACCCCCGCAGATTTAATACTGCAAGGAATTGTGCCTGAATGTTCAAGGACCACCTTGATAGCGTGGCTAATAGGGGTTCAAGTCCCCTCAATTCTAGAAAGAAGGGACTCGAACCCATACTCAAGAGATCAAAACTCTTAGTGCTTCCACTACACCACCTTCTAGTAAGGTCAGCTAATTAAGCTTTTGGGCCCATACCCCAAATATGTTGGTTAAAATCCTTCCTTTACTAATGAACCCCTATGTACTCACCATTTTAGTCTCTAGCCTAGGCTTAGGCACAGCCCTTACCTTTGCTAGCTCCCACTGACTACTTGCATGAATAGGACTCGAGATTAATACCCTTGCCATCATTCCAATTATAGCACGACAACACCACCCCCGAGCAGTCGAAGCTACAACTAAGTATTTTCTTACACAAGCCACAGCAGCAGCGATAATTCTATTTGCCAGCACCACCAACGCCTGATTAGTCGGAGAATGAGATATTCAACAATTAACCCACCCCCTAGCAGCCACAACCGCCATGATAGCCCTTGCACTAAAACTAGGATTAGCACCAGTACATTTTTGATTGCCAGAGGTCCTTCAAGGATTAGAACTCACCACAGGACTTATCCTTTCTACCTGACAGAAACTTGCACCATTTGCACTCCTGATTCAAGTAGCACCAGCTATTGACTCTACCCTCCTTGTTACACTAGGACTTTTATCAACCCTTGTAGGGGGGTGAGGGGGACTCAACCAAACTCAACTACGTAAAATTTTGGCATACTCTTCAATCGCTCACCTAGGATGAATAATTCTAATTTTACAGTTCGCGCCTTCCCTCACACTTCTAAGCCTACTACTTTACATTGTGATAACATCTTCAGCATTCCTTACACTAAAAACCAACCACTCTTTAACTATTAATTCCCTTGCAACCTCATGAACCAAAGCGCCCACTCTAGCAGCACTTACCCTGCTTGTATTACTCTCCCTGGGTGGCCTCCCTCCTCTTTCAGGATTTATACCAAAATGACTCATTTTACAAGAATTAACCAAACAAGGTCTTCCAATAACTGCTACACTAGCTGCTATGACAGCCCTACTTAGCCTTTACTTTTACCTCCGACTTTGTTATGCTATAACCTTAACCATCTACCCTAATACACTAGTTGCCACAGCCCCTTGACGACTTAAATTTAACCATATTACTCTCCCATTATCACTTATAACTATTATAGCTTTAATACTACTCCCTCTCACCCCCGCTGTTAGTGCAATACTAACCCTATAAAGGGCTTAGGATAGCATTAAGACCAAGAGCCTTCAAAGCTCTAAGCGGGAGTGAAAATCGCCCAGCCCTTGTTAAGACTTGCGGGACTTTATCCCACATCTTCTGAATGCAACCCAGACACTTTAATTAAGCTAAAGCCTTTCTAGGTGGGAAGGCCTCGATCCTACAAAATCTTAGTTAACAGCTAAGCGCTCTATCCAGCGAGCATCCATCTACTTTCCCCCGCCACAGGGTGGCGAGGCGGGGGAAAGCCCCGGTAGGCTGTTAGCCTACTTCTTCAGGTTTGCAATCTAACGTGTTGTACACCACAGGACTTGATAAGGAGAGGAATTAAACCTCTGTTCGTGGGGTTACAATCCACCGCTTAGACACTCAGCCACCTTACCTGTGGCAATCACACGATGATTTTTCTCAACCAACCACAAAGACATTGGCACCCTTTATTTAGTATTTGGTGCCTGAGCCGGAATAGTCGGCACAGCCCTAAGTCTCCTTATTCGAGCCGAACTAAGCCAGCCCGGAGCCCTTCTGGGTGATGATCAAATTTATAATGTGATCGTCACGGCCCATGCTTTCGTTATGATTTTCTTTATAGTCATGCCAATTATGATTGGTGGGTTCGGAAACTGATTAATCCCCCTTATGATCGGTGCCCCTGATATGGCCTTTCCCCGAATAAATAACATGAGCTTCTGACTACTTCCCCCATCCTTTCTTCTCCTCTTAGCCTCATCTGGGGTTGAAGCTGGGGCCGGGACAGGGTGGACAGTATACCCCCCTCTGGCCGGTAACCTAGCCCACGCAGGAGCCTCTGTAGATTTAACTATCTTCTCCCTTCACTTAGCTGGTATTTCTTCTATTTTAGGAGCCATTAATTTTATTACAACCATTATCAACATGAAACCCCCAGCGATTTCTCAATACCAAACCCCTCTTTTTGTATGGGCTGTTCTGATTACCGCCGTCCTCTTACTTCTCTCCCTGCCTGTCCTTGCAGCAGGCATCACAATGCTACTTACAGACCGAAATCTTAATACCACTTTCTTTGACCCAGCAGGAGGAGGAGACCCAATCCTTTATCAACATCTATTTTGATTTTTTGGTCACCCAGAAGTTTATATTCTTATTCTTCCAGGCTTCGGTATAATTTCACACATCGTTGCGTACTACTCTGGTAAAAAAGAACCCTTTGGATATATAGGCATGGTTTGAGCCATGATAGCCATCGGTCTCTTAGGTTTTATCGTTTGAGCCCACCACATGTTTACTGTTGGTATGGACGTCGACACTCGTGCCTACTTTACATCCGCCACTATAATCATCGCCATCCCGACCGGGGTTAAGGTGTTTAGCTGACTAGCTACATTGCATGGTGGCTCAATTAAATGAGAAACACCACTTCTTTGGGCCCTTGGGTTTATTTTCCTCTTTACAGTAGGAGGACTAACAGGTATTGTTCTGGCAAACTCCTCATTAGATATCGTCCTTCACGATACTTACTATGTGGTTGCTCACTTCCACTACGTCCTATCTATGGGGGCTGTATTTGCCATCATGGGAGCCTTTGTTCACTGATTCCCCCTATTTACAGGATTTACACTTCACAGCACATGGACCAAAATTCACTTCGGAATCATGTTTGTAGGTGTAAATTTAACCTTTTTCCCACAACACTTCCTAGGCCTAGCGGGAATGCCCCGACGTTACTCTGACTATCCAGACGCCTACACACTATGAAATACTGTTTCCTCAATTGGCTCCCTTATTTCCCTGGTTGCCGTAATTATATTCCTATTCATCCTTTGGGAAGCCTTTGCTGCTAAGCGAGAAGTCGCATCAATTGAACTAACTTCAACTAACGTAGAATGACTACACGGATGCCCTCCCCCTTACCACACATTTGAGGAACCAGCATTTGTACAAGTACAAGCAAATTAACGAGAAAGGGAGGAATTGAACCCCCATGTGCTGGTTTCAAGCCAACCGCATAACCACTCTGCCACTTTCTTCCATAAGACACTAGTAAAACTAGACTATTACACTGCCTTGTCAAGGCAGAATTGTGGGTTAAAACCCCGCGTGTCTTGAGCATTTTGCTATAATGGCACATCCCTCACAACTAGGATTCCAAGACGCGGCCTCACCTGTTATAGAAGAACTTCTTCACTTCCACGACCACGCTCTTATGATTGTTCTTCTTATTAGCACTCTAGTGCTTTATATCATCGTAGCAATAGTCTCTACTAAACTCACCAACAAGTATATCCTTGATTCTCAAGAAATTGAAATCGTTTGAACTATTCTCCCAGCAGTTATCCTCATTCTTATTGCCCTCCCCTCCCTTCGAATTCTCTACCTTATAGACGAAATTAATGATCCTCACCTCACCATCAAAGCAATGGGTCACCAATGATACTGAAGCTATGAATACACAGACTATGAAGACCTAGGATTTGACTCCTACATAGTCCCTACTCAAGATTTAATCCCCGGTCAGTTTCGCCTCCTAGAAGCAGATCACCGAATGGTGGTCCCTGTTGAGTCTCCAATTCGAGTCCTCGTTTCAGCTGAAGATGTTCTTCACTCCTGAGCTGTCCCTTCTTTAGGTGTGAAAATAGACGCTGTCCCAGGGCGACTAAACCAAACAGCCTTTATTGCCTCTCGACCTGGAGTGTTCTACGGACAATGTTCCGAAATTTGCGGGGCTAACCACAGCTTCATACCCATCGTTGTTGAAGCGGTACCCCTAGAACACTTTGAGAAGTGATCCACTATGATACTTGAAGATGCCTCACTAAGAAGCTAAATCGGGAATAGCGTTAGCCTTTTAAGCTAAAGACTGGTGGCCCCCAACCACCCCTAGTGACATGCCCCAACTCAACCCTGCCCCCTGATTTGCCATTCTGGTATTCTCGTGACTGGTTTTCTTAACTGTTATTCCCCCTAAAGTCCTCGGCCACACTTTCACAAATGAGCCTACTTCACAAAGCACTGAAAAAGCTAAACCTGAGCCCTGAAACTGACCATGACACTAAGCTTCTTTGACCAATTTATAAGCCCCACATATATGGGTATCCCACTTATCGCTGTAGCATTAACTCTTCCATGAATTCTCTTCCCAACACCATCTGCCCGATGACTAAACAACCGCCTTATTACGCTTCAAGGATGATTTATTAACCGATTTACCCAGCAACTTCTTTTGCCCTTAAACCTCGGTGGCCATAAATGAGCAGTTCTACTAACCTCCTTAATATTATTCCTTATTACCCTGAATATGTTAGGCCTACTTCCATATACCTTCACCCCCACTACACAACTTTCTCTTAATATGGGCCTTGCAGTACCCCTATGACTCGCAACAGTAATTATTGGAATGCGGAATCAACCCACCGCTGCCCTAGGTCACCTTCTACCTGAAGGAACTCCTGTGCCCCTTATTCCTGTTCTAATCATCATCGAGACAATTAGCCTCTTTATCCGACCCCTTGCCCTAGGCGTACGACTAACAGCCAACCTCACAGCAGGACACCTTTTAATTCAACTGATCGCAACAGCAGCTTTTGTACTACTTCCCCTTATACCAACGGTTGCAATCCTCACTGCCCTAGTCTTATTTTTACTTACCCTCCTCGAAATTGCTGTTGCTATAATTCAAGCCTACGTATTTGTCCTCCTATTAAGCCTTTACCTACAAGAAAACGTCTAATGGCACACCAAGCACACGCATACCACATGGTTGACCCAAGCCCCTGACCACTCACCGGCGCAATTGCCGCCCTTTTACTCACATCAGGCACTGCAGTCTGATTCCACTTCCACTCGCTCACACTTCTTACTATGGGTAATATTCTACTGCTTCTCACTATATATCAATGGTGACGAGATATTATTCGAGAAGGCACCTTCCAAGGACACCACACCCCGCCTGTTCAGAAAGGACTACGCTACGGTATAATTTTATTCATTACATCTGAGGTGTTCTTTTTCTTGGGTTTCTTCTGAGCCTTTTACCACGCCAGCCTCGCCCCCACTCCTGAACTAGGTGGCTGCTGACCTCCTACAGGAATTACACCCCTTGACCCATTTGAAGTACCACTTCTTAATACAGCAGTTCTTCTAGCATCTGGTGTTACTGTTACATGAGCACATCATAGCATTATGGAAGGAGAACGAAAACAAGCTATTCAATCTCTTACTCTCACTATCTTATTAGGATTCTACTTCACCTTTCTTCAAGCCATAGAATACTACGAAGCACCGTTTACAATCGCTGACGGTGTATACGGTTCTACTTTCTTTGTTGCCACAGGATTTCACGGGCTACACGTAATTATTGGCTCCACCTTCTTAGCAGTTTGCTTACTCCGACAAATCCAATACCACTTCACATCCGAACATCACTTTGGCTTTGAAGCTGCCGCCTGATATTGACACTTTGTAGACGTCGTTTGACTATTCCTTTACGTCTCTATCTACTGATGAGGCTCATAATCTTTCTAGTATTAATGCGTATAAGTGACTTCCAATCACCCGGTCTTGGTTAAAATCCAAGGAAAGATAATGAATTTAATCACAACCATCATTACTATTACCATTCTTCTATCCGCAGTACTAGCAACTGTTTCTTTCTGGCTACCACAAATTACGCCAGACGCAGAAAAACTATCCCCGTATGAATGCGGATTTGACCCACTAGGGTCTGCCCGATTACCATTCTCCCTCCGATTTTTTCTGGTCGCTATTTTATTTCTTTTATTTGACTTAGAAATTGCCCTTCTCCTCCCACTCCCCTGGGGTGATCAACTAACAACACCAGCCCTAACTCTCGCCTGATCTGCCGCCGTACTTGCCCTACTCACTCTTGGCTTAATTTATGAGTGAACACAGGGGGGATTAGAATGAGCTGAATAGGCAGTTAGTCCAAAACAAGACCCTTGATTTCGGCTCAAAAGACCATGGTTTAAGTCCATGACCGCCTTATGACACCAGTACACTTCAGCTTTACCTCAGCCTTTATTTTAGGGCTTATAGGACTCGCATTTCACCGCACCCACCTTCTCTCGGCCCTTCTTTGTCTAGAGGGAATGATACTCTCTTTATTTATTGCACTCTCCTTGTGGGCCCTTCAGATGGAAGCAACCGGTTATTCGGTAGCCCCTATACTATTATTGGCCTTTTCAGCTTGCGAAGCCAGCGCAGGCCTGGCTCTTCTAGTAGCAACTGCACGAACACACGGTACCGATCGACTACAAAGCCTAAATCTACTTCAATGTTAAAAATCCTTATCCCAACACTAATGCTTTTCCCAACAATCTGATTGAGCTCTGCAAAATGGCTATGGACAACATCAATTGCCCAAAGTTTAATCATTGCCCTAGCAAGTTTATCCTGGTTAAAATGATCATCAGAAACCGGGTGATCCTCATCCAATCCTTATTTAGCAACAGACCCGCTATCAACACCATTACTAGTGTTAACCTGCTGGTTACTTCCCCTTATAATTCTTGCTAGCCAGAACCACATCTCACCCGAACCTCTTAATCGCCAACGAACCTACATCACTCTTTTGGTATCACTCCAAACATTTTTAATTTTAGCATTCGGTGCTACGGAAATCATTATGTTTTATATTATATTTGAAGCTACACTACTCCCCACCCTCATCCTCATTACCCGCTGAGGTAATCAAACTGAACGACTTAATGCTGGCACCTACTTCTTATTCTACACCCTGGCCGGCTCTCTACCACTTCTTGTGGCTCTTCTACTTCTACAAAATGACAACGGAACCCTGTCAATACTGACCTTGCAGTATTCTAAACCCCTAAACCTTTTAACATGGGGGGATAAATTATGATGAGCTGCCTGCCTAATAGCTTTCCTTGTAAAAATACCGCTATATGGCGTTCACCTTTGACTACCCAAAGCTCACGTAGAGGCCCCAATTGCAGGGTCCATAGTCCTAGCGGCTGTTCTTCTTAAACTTGGAGGTTATGGCATAATACGTATAATGGTAATACTAGACCCGCTCACTAAAGAGCTAGCATACCCCTTTATTGCCTTAGCCCTTTGGGGTATTATCATAACTGGGTCAATTTGCCTCCGTCAGACAGACCTAAAATCACTAATCGCATACTCTTCAGTTGGACACATAGGTCTAGTTGCAGGGGGGATTCTCATTCAAACGCCCTGAGGATTTACGGGTGCAATTATTCTTATGATTGCACACGGACTTGCTTCCTCAGCACTATTTTGCCTGGCTAATACCAGCTACGAACGCACACATAGTCGAACTATGCTTCTAGCTCGAGGTATACAAATGGTCCTTCCCTTAATAACCACCTGATGATTTGTGGCCAGCTTAGCCAATTTAGCACTTCCACCTCTACCAAACCTAATGGGTGAACTAATAATTATTACTTCCATATTTAATTGATCCTACTGAACACTGCTCCTTACAGGTGTAGGCACACTCATCACAGCCAGCTACTCCTTATATCTATTCCTAATGACACAACGGGGGCCTCTACCTTCCCATATTATTGCCATTGAACCATCCCACACCCGTGAACACCTACTTATTACCCTTCACCTTATCCCAATTATTTTACTGATCCTTAAACCAGAACTGATATGAGGCTGATGTTTCTGTAGATATAGTTTAAACAAGACATTAGATTGTGATTCTAAAAATAGAGGTTAAACCCCTCTTATCCACCGAGAGAAGTCCGTTCGACAGTAGGGACTGCTAATCTTCTACCTCCTCGGTTAAACTCCGTGGTTCACTCGAGCTTCTAAAGGATAACAGCTCATCCGTTGGTCTTAGGAACCAAAGACTCTTGGTGCAAATCCAAGTAGCAGCTATGCACCCAACTACACTAATCTTAAGCTCGACCTTATTAATGATCTTCGCACTTCTTATCTACCCCCTCATAACTACCCTTAGTCCATCCCCTCGTCAAGAAAACTGAGCCATCACCAATGTAAAAACCGCTGTCAAACTAGCTTTTCTAGTAAGCCTAATCCCCCTATTCATTTTTTTAGATCAAGGGACCGAAACAATCGTTACTAACTGACAATGGATAAATACCTCAGCCTTTGATGTAAACCTTAGCTTTAAGTTTGATCACTATTCTATCATCTTTACCCCAATTGCCCTTTATGTAACTTGATCTATTCTTGAGTTTGCATCATGGTATATACATGCCGACCCCAACATAAACCGATTCTTTAAATATCTTTTGCTTTTCCTCGTAGCCATGATTGTACTAGTAACTGCCAACAACATATTCCAGTTGTTCATCGGATGAGAGGGTGTGGGCATTATGTCATTTCTACTTATTGGGTGGTGATACGGCCGAGCAGACGCCAATACAGCTGCTATGCAAGCCGTAGTATACAATCGGGTGGGAGATATTGGACTCATCTTAAGTATAGCCTGATTTGCAACAAACCTCAACTCATGAGAAATTCAACAAATATTTGCCTCCTCGAAAGACCTTGACCTCACGATGCCACTCATAGGTCTTATTTTAGCCGCCACCGGCAAATCAGCACAATTTGGACTTCATCCCTGACTACCTTCCGCAATGGAAGGCCCTACACCGGTATCTGCCCTACTACACTCTAGCACTATGGTTGTTGCAGGAATTTTCCTGCTAATCCGACTGCACCCCCTAATGGAAGATAACCAAACAGCCCTTACTACCTGTTTATGCCTTGGGGCTCTCACCACACTCTTTACCGCTACATGCGCATTAACACAAAATGACATTAAAAAAATCGTCGCATTTTCCACATCCAGCCAACTAGGATTAATGATAGTCACCATTGGACTTAACCAGCCACAATTAGCCTTCCTTCACATTTGCACACACGCATTTTTTAAAGCTATATTATTCCTGTGTTCCGGGTCAATTATTCACAGCCTTAACGATGAGCAAGACATCCGAAAAATAGGTGGTATACACAACCTTACCCCCTTTACTTCTTCCTGTCTCACAATCGGGAGCTTAGCACTTACTGGCACCCCTTTCTTAGCAGGGTTCTTTTCTAAAGATGCTATTATTGAGGCCTTAAACACATCACACCTTAACGCCTGAGCCCTTACACTTACCTTATTGGCCACCTCCTTCACTGCTGTATATAGCCTACGTGTTGTATTTTTCGTATCCATAGGACATCCTCGATTTACAGCCCTATCACCTATCAACGAGAACAACCCCGCTGTTATTAACCCAATTAAACGATTGGCCTGAGGAAGCATTGTTGCAGGACTTTTAATCACATCAAACTTCCTGCCCTCTAAAACCCCTGTAATAACTATACCTCTCACCCTTAAATTAGCTGCCCTCCTGGTTACCATCCTAGGCCTTCTAGTTGCACTAGAACTAGCATCACTCACTAACAAACAATTTAAAACGACCCCCAACCTTGTCCTCCATAATTTTTCTAACATACTAGGGTTTTTTCCAGCTATTATCCACCGGCTAACCCCTAAACTCAACTTAACTCTAGGTCAAGCTATTGCTAGCCAACTAGTTGACCAAACATGGTTTGAGAAAGTCGGACCAAAAAGCATTATTTCTACACATCTTCCTATGATTACTGCAACAAGCAACATTCAGCAGGGAATAATTAAAACATACCTCACCCTCTTTTTCCTTTCAACAGCACTGGCCCTTTTATTAACCCTCACCTAAACTGCTCGAAGAGCCCCCCGGCTTAAGCCCCGAGTTAATTCTAATACTACAAAAAGTGTTAACAAAAGTACCCATGCACATACAACCAGCATCCCCCCACCTAAAGAGTATATAAAAGCCACCCCACTTGTATCCCCCCGCAGCACAGAAAACTCCTTAAACTCATCCACTGCTACTCACGAAGTCTCGTACCACCCACCCCAAAACCAACCTGCCACCAACACCACCCCTACCACATACGCCATAACATACCCTAAAACGGAACGATCCCCCCAAGACTCAGGAAAAGGCTCAGCTGCTAAAGCAGCTGAATACGCAAAAACCACAAGCATTCCCCCCAAATAAATCAAAAATAACACCAAAGACAAGAAAGATCCCCCGTGCCCAACCAAAACTCCACACCCTACACCCGCTGCCACTACCAACCCTAAAGCAGCAAAGTAGGGAGCGGGGTTGGATGCAACAGCAACAAGCCCCAAAACCAACCCTAAAAGAAATAAAGACACAAGATAAGTCATAATTCCTGCTCGGACTCTAACCGAAACTAATGACTTGAAAAACCACCGTTGTAATTCAACTACAAGAACCATAATGGCCAACCTCCGAAAAACCCACCCCCTCCTAAAAATTGCTAATGACGCACTAGTCGACCTTCCAGCCCCTTCAAACATCTCAGTATGATGAAACTTTGGATCACTATTGGGCCTGTGTCTAGCTACCCAAATCCTCACCGGGTTGTTTTTAGCTATACACTATACCTCTGATATCTCAACAGCTTTTTCCTCTGTATGCCACATTTGCCGGGACGTTAGTTACGGATGACTCATCCGAAACATCCACGCTAACGGAGCATCTTTCTTTTTCATTTGCATTTATATACACATTGCCCGAGGACTTTACTACGGCTCATACCTATATAAAGAAACTTGAAACATCGGAGTCGTACTCCTCCTGCTGACAATAATGACAGCCTTCGTAGGCTATGTTCTTCCATGAGGACAAATATCTTTTTGAGGGGCAACCGTAATTACAAACCTTTTATCAGCCGTCCCTTATGTAGGAGGCGCCCTAGTACAATGAATTTGAGGTGGATTCTCCGTAGATAACGCCACTTTAACACGGTTCTTTGCTTTCCACTTCTTATTCCCCTTTGTAATTGCAGCTGCCACAGTCCTACACCTTCTTTTCCTTCATGAAACAGGGTCCAATAACCCAGCGGGGATTAACTCCGATGCCGATAAAATCTCGTTTCACCCTTACTTCTCATACAAAGACCTACTTGGGTTTGTAGCCATGCTTCTTGGCCTAACATCCCTAGCCCTATTTGCACCTAATCTTCTAGGAGACCCAGACAATTTTACACCAGCCAACCCCCTGGTTACCCCCCCTCACATTAAACCTGAGTGATACTTTTTGTTTGCCTACGCAATCCTTCGCTCAATCCCTAATAAACTAGGAGGAGTTCTTGCACTACTATTCTCTATTCTAGTCCTAATGGTTGTCCCTATCCTTCACACCTCTAAACAACGAGGCCTAACTTTCCGACCACTCACCCAATTCCTGTTCTGAACCCTAGTGGCAGACATACTAATCCTCACCTGAATTGGAGGCATGCCTGTAGAACACCCATTTATTATCATCGGCCAAATTGCCTCTGTAATCTATTTCACCATCTTCCTAGTTTTGGCCCCGCTAGCCGGGTGAGCCGAAAACAAAGCCCTCGAATGAGCCTGCCCTAGTAGCTCAGTGTAAGAGCGCCGGTCTTGTAATCCGGAGGCCGGAGGTTAAAACCCTCCCTAGTGCTCAGAGAGAGGAGATTTTAACTCCCACCCTTAACTCCCAAAGCTAAGATTCTAAGTTAAACTACCCTCTG